ATAATAATCTCGATGTAACTCAAAAATACAGGCATTTGTGGGTTCAATGCGAAAAGTGTTATGGATTAAATTATAAGAAATTTTTGAAGTCAAAAATGAATATTTGTGAACAATGTGGATATTATTTGAAAATGAGTAGTTCAGATAGAATAGAACTTTTGATTGATCCAGGTACTTGGGATCCTATGGACGAAGACATGGTCTCTCTGGATCCCATTGAATTTCATTCGGAGGAGGAGCCTTATAAAGATCGTATTGATTCTTATCAAAGAAAGACAGGGTTAACTGAGGCCATTCAAACAGGCATAGGCCAATTAAATGGTATTCCCGTAGCAATTGGGGTTATGGATTTTCAGTTTATGGGGGGTAGTATGGGATCTGTAGTCGGGGAGAAAATTACCCGGTTGATCGAGTATGCTACCAAAAAATTTATACCTCTTATTATAGTATGTGCTTCTGGGGGTGCGCGTATGCAAGAAGGAAGTTTGAGCTTGATGCAAATGGCTAAAATATCTTCTGCTTTATACGATTATCAATCAAATAAAAAACTTTTTTATGTACCAATTCTTACATCTCCGACTACGGGCGGGGTGACAGCTAGTTTTGGTATGTTGGGGGATATCATTATTGTCGAACCCAATGCCTACATTGCATTTGCGGGTAAAAGAGTAATTGAACAAACATTAAATAAAACAGTACCCGAAGGGTCACAAGCGGCTGAATATTTATTCCAGAAGGGCTTATTCGATCTAATCGTACCACGTAATCCTTTAAAAAGCGTTCTGAGTGAGTTATTTGAACTCCACGCTTTCTTTCCTTTGAATAAAAATTCAAAAGAGTATTAAGTTTAATTCATTTTTTGTAATAAAGATGTAGTTAGTTTATCAGAATCAAAGTAAAAATAAGAAGAATGTGGTTTTCTTTGGTGAACTAAGATCCATAAGAGCCACTTGTAGAAAGAATCACAAGTTGCATATAATTTTTCTTTTTTTTTACTAATATTCATGATTACGAATCAGTGAGCCTCTATAAAAGAATGAATTCTTGCTTTTGTGAAATTAGGCAAAGTGCATCTTCCTATGTATTATATAATAAATTCAAATATAGAAAATATATCATTGTGTATTTTTCTATATCTCTCATTTTGTCTAAGAAGCCTATAAATCTTTCGGTAATTTGTAAAAAACTTTTTTTTTATTAAAAGACGAAGAAGAATAGAGGAAGAAAAAGAAATGAAATTATCATACCTATCCTTCATGTCGGAATAAGTCCATTTATTTAGGTCTACATTCCTTGCACTTATTATATATACTTCTACTTCGATCTATATTAATTCAAATGAAAATTTCATAATTACAAAGTAGAATCGAATTAATAATAATTTTAAATTATTACAAGATATCTTTATAACAATAGAAACAATATAATAATAACAGGTACAAATAGTAAATCGGGGTATTCATTCTATGATAACTTTCAACTTTCCTTCTATTTTTGTGCCTTTAGTAGGCCTAGTATTTCCGGCAATGGCAATGGCTTCTTTATTTCTTTATGTTCAAAAAAACAAGATTGTTTAGATCTGATGGGATTAAATCTCATTTTTTTATCATAAGTAAAAAAAATGAGATTTATTGGAATATGGTATAACTATGGGGTTTCCGCTGAACAGAAAGCGAACATACATAAATGAAAGAAAGAGTTCTTATACATACCGAAAATTATATATGGGTAAATTAATTCTAGGTATTTTCAACTAGAATTGGCATTGGCGGATGTCTGAAATGGAAAGTCTATGTATTAATAGGTATGCGAATATCCTTAGTAGGGTCATGAAGTGAAGAGGGTTTTTCCATCTAACCCATTTTATGAATTATTCCTAAAGGTTAACATCAAAATAGTGCTAGTTGATGAGAGTTATTTCGGAAACAAAAACAGTAAAGTCAAATTCATTGGGCTATGTGCTCAATTCCAAATAAAATGAAATCAGATCAAGTATGAGTTGGCGATCAGAACATATATGGATAGAACTTATAAGGGGGTCTCGAAAAATAAGTAATTTTTTCTGGGCCATTATTCTTTTTTTAGGTTCATTAGGCTTCTTATTGGTTGGAACCTCCAGTTATCTTGGTAAAAATTTAATATATTTATTTCCTTCTCAAGAAATCATTTTTTTTCCACAAGGACTCGTAATGTCTTTTTATGGGGTCGCGGGTCTTTTTATTAGCGCCTATTTATGGTGTACAATTTCGTGGAATGTAGGTAGTGGTTATGATCGATTCGATAGAAAAGAAGGAATAGTGTCTATTTTTCGTTGGGGATTTCCTGGAAAAAATCGTCGTGTTTTCCTCCGATTTCTGATAAAAGATATTCAGTCTGTCCGAATAGAAGTTAAAGAGGGTATTTATGCTCGTCGTGTTCTTTATATGGAAATCCGAGGCCAGGGGGCCGTTCCCTTGACACGTACTGATGAAAATTTTACGCCCCGAGAAATTGAACAAAAAGCTGCCGAATTGGCCTATTTTTTGCGTGTCCCGATTGAGGTTTTTTGACAAATGAACTAAACGAACCCTGCTTTTTCTCTAACATAACTTCACTAAAGTTTTTTCAGAACGCTAATTTGAGCCAAAGTAGACGCAGACGTAACAACCCGAAAATAAAAAACTCTTTTGGGAGTCTTTTATACATATGGAAATCCACTCAATTCAGCACCAAAATAAGTAATGAAGCGAAATAATAGATTCATCCTATATATTAAACTATTTTGAAATAAAGCAATTTCGCTTTTTATTTTAAGCCCAATATTTGTTGAAGTTGGAATTGATAGTTTAGATCCAGATGAATCATATCTTGTCAATTTTTTATTTTATTGCTTCATTCGAATTCGAAGTGGATTTTTTCTAGATTCAAGGACTAATCCCGGAATAAAAAAAAAAAAGTGAATAGACTTCTAGATTCGACACCTTGTAATAGAACTTATGCTTCATAGAAATAGTAGATTGCATAGAGTCGACGAATGCGGTGAGTTCATTTACAATTCACAAATTAAAATGGAAAAAAAGAAAGCATTTACTTCTCTTATATATCTTGCATCTGTAGTCTTTTTGCCCTGGTGGATTTCTAATAAAAGCCTGGAATCTTGTATTATTAATTGGTGGAATACTAAACAATCCGAAACCTTTTTGAATGATATTCAAGAAAAGCATATTCTAGAAAAATTCATAGAATTAGAAGAACTAGTCCTCTTGGACGAAATGATCAAGGAATACTCGGAGACACATTTACAAAAGCTTCGTATAGGAATGCACAAAGAAACGATCCAATTAATCAAGATATACAATGAAGATTATATCCATACGATTTTGCACTTCTCGACAAATATAATCTGTTTCATTATTCTAAGTGGTTATTCTATTCTGGGTAATGAAGAACTTGTTATTCTTAACTCTTGGGCTCAAGAATTCGTATATAACTTAAGCGATACAATAAAAGCTTTTTCTATTCTTTTATTAACTGATTTATGTATCGGATTCCATTCCCCCCATGGGTGGGAACTAATGATCGGTTCTGTCTACAAAGATTTTGGATTTGTTCATAACGATCAAATTATATCTGGTCTTGTTTCTACCTTTCCAGTCATTCTAGATACAATTTTTAAATATTGGATTTTCCGTTATTTAAATCGGCTATCTCCGTCACTTGTAGTGATTTATCATTCAATGAATGATTAATAAATAATCCACTCTAATCTAATTAGAATCTTTGTTACTTTTGGGTTGTACAGAAAAAGCATTTCAAATCGTACTTAATTCTTTCTATTTCTACTCATCCTTAGGGATTCGTCCTATATTCTAGTAAATACCAGAATCGTGGATAGGAAACTGTACTAGTGACCTATCCCAATTTATTGTAGAAATTTTCGGGATCAATGGTTGGACCATGCAAACTAGAAATGCTTTTTCTTGGATAAAGGAACAGATTACTCGATCCATTTCCGCATCGCTCATGATATATATCATAACTCGTACATCCATTTCAAGTGCATATCCCATTTTTGCGCAGAAGGGTTATGAAAATCCACGAGAAGCGACTGGGCGTATTGTATGTGCCAATTGCCATTTAGCTAATAAGCCCGTGGATATTGAAGTACCACAAGCGGTACTTCCGGATACTGTATTTGAAGCAGTTGTTCGAATTCCTTATGATATGCAATTGAAACAAGTTCTTGCTAATGGGAAAAAGGGGTCTTTAAATGTCGGGGCTGTTCTTATTTTACCTGAGGGTTTTGAATTAGCCCCTGCAGATCGTATTTCTCCCGAGATGAAAGAAAAGATAGGTAATTTGTCTTTTCAGAGCTATCGCCCCAATAATAAAAATATTCTTGTGATAGGCCCTGTTCCTGGTCAAAAATATAGTGAAATTACCTTTCCTATTCTTTCACCGGACCCTGCTACTAAGAAAGATGTTCACTTCTTAAAATATCCTATATACGTAGGTGGAAACCGGGGGAGGGGTCAGATTTATCCCGACGGTAGCAAGAGTAACAATACAGTTTATAATGCTACAGCAACGGGGATAGTAAGCAAAATCATACGAAAAGAAAAAGGGGGATACGAAATAACGATAGCGGATGCATCGGATGTCCGTCAAGTAATTGATATTATACCCCCAGGCCCGGAACTTCTTGTTTCCGAAGGCGAATCTATCAAATTTGATCAACCATTAACGAGTAATCCTAATGTAGGCGGGTTTGGGCAAGGCGATGCAGAAATCGTACTTCAAGATCCATTACGCATTCAAGGCCTTTTGGTCTTCTTAGCATCTGTTGTTTTAGCACAAATTTTTTTGGTTCTGAAAAAGAAACAATTCGAAAAGGTTCAATTATCCGAAATGAATTTCTAGACTGGCAACTTTATCAACATCAAGTTTGTAAAAAGAATTAAAAAGTTGTTAATTTTATTTTTTTATTATACATAATGCCTAAGAATTTTTGGATGCTGTGA